CTATGTCGACTTACGTACGTCTCGTTGACCAAACGATCAGGTATACCACGCCACGTATCATCCCCTCTTTCTATAGAGGAGAGATAAAGAAAAAGAAAAGAGATAGCGATCGTGCCGTAAGACCTTGTTCGTTTCTACTTGACGTTATTTTCCTCGCTCGGTTTTTTTACATTAAGGCCTTTTAGTTTAGGGCTTACTTAGCGCTTGCGCTAAGGACAGAGTCAAACTTGGATTTAAAAAAACAACCTTTCCCTTATTAGCCGGAATACAAGTGTACTCCTTGATCTTTAGTAAAGGCGGATTAAGCCAAAAAAAAGATTTTTTTTTCAAAAAGTATCAACGTCCTCGTTGAGAGTCGCTCTGCGAGACGTCCAGTAGTCTCTGACTTGGTCTTCGAATCGTATCAGCCCGTTACCAGCTTGCCTCGCTCTCAGGTTGGCCCTTCTACTTGACTAAGTAGTATTCTTTCTACTCGTGCAGTGGGTGTATGGGCTAGCCCATGGTGCGGTCAGCTATGATATATATACTCTTTTTCTTTCTTAGTAAGTAAGTTAATCTACAACATCTGGTGGTGCCCTCGTGGGCTGGGCACGTTCCTCTCTGGGTCGGTCTGGTCTAATCGAAGTCAACTGACTCACACGGAATACGGGGTGAGTTTTCACCGAGCTGATCGCTTGAGTCTATAGGCTACCTCTCCTATCCGCTTCTCTACAAGGTCTACTTTCTTCTTCCTTAAGACCGGGCCAAGCCTTTAGTTTAAGTAGGTTTGGGCTAGGTCGTTGCGCTCCTGCCACGTCTTGGCAAAGTAGGCTGATGGTCAAGCCTCCTCCTGCCGCAATGGTGTGGGGCGTCAGAGGCTGTTGCCCCGTGGCCAACTCGAAGGGGCTGAAGTTCGACGCAGAGCTTTTTGGTTGTTAATTTTTAGCAGCACTGAGCTACATCCAACAGCTCCAGTCCTTCTGGTTGGTTTGCTTGCACTAAAGTGCCTTAAGTAGCCCTCGAGGAGTCCGTTTATATCCGTCTGAGCTTTCAAATATATACCGACCGTAGGTATCTATCTAACTTACCATCAGATACCGACAGTCGTCTTCTAACATTACCGACCTTTAAATATCGGGTTTTCATCATAAGAAACAACCCGATTTCCGAGACCTCTTGCATTGCATTACCATAACGAAAAAAAAAAAGAGAGAAATTGCTCTTGTGACTCGGAATGAACCTTTCTCGGTGGAAGAAAGGAATAGCGATGGATTCCTATGAAGCATTCAGGAACAAGAAGATTCAATCAATCGGACGACGAATTCTTACGTGGTCCAAGGAAATCAAAGGTCCGTTTCCACGATTTCATCTATATCGAATCTGAATATCAGAATAGCTTATATAGTCATGATTCAATTCAGGTCCACTGACTTTTGATTGATTTCTCTTCGGATCTGATTGGAACATTTGAGAAGTAGGAAGACTTTGGCGGGCGATTCAGAATTGGTATCTAGAATATCTATGTCCTAGGACATAAAATATGAATAGATATAATAATGAAGAGAAATGAAATCTATATCTAATCTAAGAATTTTTAGGCTGTACACCTAATTTTTTTGCCTTTCCTGGGATTGTAGTTCAATCGGTCAGAGCACCGCCCTGTCAAGGCGGAAGCTGCGGGTTCGAGCCCCGTCAGTCCCGACCTAGGATCCGATGAATCGATCAATTCATCTCTCTCTGTAGGGGGGGCTTAGGATCTAATTCCCAGCAGGAGGATCCTTCTTTCGTTTCGCATTTATCATCGGACAAATCAAGGAATCAAAATTACAATAACTAGTACCGATTGATGGAGGAGAGACATATGTAGGTTGGTACAATCGGGGGTATCACCATCATATAAAGCATATTAAGTAAGGATTCAAAGAGAGACCATACAGGTCTGGCTTTTTTCGATTGTTCCTGGCCCATCGAATAGAGTAGCAATTTCTTTCCCGGGAGCACATAACATTTTCTTTTTTTTTCTTCGCTACACCTATTCTTCTTCCAATCAATTCGAAATAATCGTCAACTGCTCTACTCTAATTCATAGGTTTTTTAATTGTATTGATACCGGGATCTATCGAAACAATAGTATGGGCATATAAAAAAAAAGCAAGTCATCCCTTAGCACAAGCACTAAGTAAGCAAGCTACCTTTTTTTCTATAAGAAAAAATCACCCATCAAATATTGAATGACTGAGCACTCAAATCCTATCGCGAGTCTTGATACATAGTATCTTAAGTCCTTTCCACAACTCCTAATTTTATTCTCCATCGGCCCTAATTCACGACTCAGTCAGTAGACACTACACTAGTAGGGTAGTCAGTTATGTAATTAGGAATAAACCAAAAACGCCTTCTTGGATCCTAGGAGCAAGGATTTACAGTCCTTTAGAACAACCTTTTGATCCCAAGATTTCCGGCCCCTGACTTTCGTATTTTTTAATCTCACAATTGAATCTGACTACCCAAGTCGATCCTATTGGCAACGGGCAAACGACGGCGGGATCTCGGTGCCTTTCTCTTGCTCTTGAAAGAATAGAAGTTGAGTTCGAGTTGTTATCATGCCGGATCAGAAAAGTCAAAAGCCATACTAAGAGCCAGCGGACCTGCTCACGGGAGTCAGGCCTGTTCTGTAGTGGGCAGACGTAGCAGGGCCATCTGAAAGAATATAGGAAAAAGAGCCAGCCGCTGGAGAAAACAAATTACGCCGGGTTCTCAATTCCATGGAGTATGTAGTGAGTTTGAATTGACCCGGTTAGCTAGAACGCTACCGTCCTCAGGTTCAACCAACCGTTGGTTTGCTTTAACAAGATTTCACTGAAGTGAACCCGTTGGTGAAACCTGAGCGTAGCTAATGAAAGGGACTTAAATTAGAACAGAACCGACTATAAGCCCTGAGAGCCAGCAAGCAAACCCCCCTGACTCTCTCTCTATAAAAAAAATGCGTAGTAAACTCCTTGTTTGTTTTATTTCCGATAGCTGCCGTTTTTCCAGTTTTCAAGTCAAGCGAGAAAGCAAGTGGAATAATCCTTTCCTTTTTTCGGCCATTTCTCAGCAATAGCTACCTGAATGGAAGCAAGCTACCTTCGGGGATAAGAAGAAGAGTGGTCGAAGACTACGAGTCGAAGCTAAGACCAATCTAAGCCAATATCCCTCAGCTGGAAACTATATAGATAGCTTTTTAGCGCTTAGCTACTTTATCCTTCTGCGCCGCTAGCGCTACTACTCCTAGTGATAGGAATAAACTACTCTTTTTCGCGAGAAGGCCCATCTCGTCTCGGACCGGTGACGTATTCTAATGATCTGGATCTCTGGCTTATCTCTTACTTGACGGATTATATTTCGGCTAGTGGGATTTAAGTGACGATAATCAGGGAAAAGGGTTGATTGGCTCTGATCGATACCATCTAAAAGTGCTTGCTTCATCCATTCGTGACATTACATTACTGGTTATTCTTACTAAGTTTCGCCTCTAGTGACTCTTGGAATCATGCGCATGGCTCCATGTCGGCCTTAATTTTGCGTCGGTGTAACGACCGGTGCAAGTAACAAATACTACCTACGAGTCTCATTCTCTCGCATTCGTCCTTACCTGTGTTCTATTCTATTGATCCAGTTTAGGCAGCTTTCAGTCTCTATAAACTTTATGGAATATCTCTTACACAAGATACGAAGTCATCAATCAATGGCATGAAGGACAGGAACAGAAAGACTTTATTTAGGGTCAGTGGGTAAGCAAGCAAGCCTTGCAGTGTGACCGCAACTTGCTAGCCGACACCGGCTACCGCAAAGAGTTCAGTGTAAAAAAAAAAGCTAAAGAAAAGACCCTTCCATTATTATACTGAATATAAGCTTTAAACCCCTTACGCAATGAAGCAAAGTTCAGAACTTTAGTCAGGGTCAACTCAAGATAACTCTTTCATCCGTCGAAGCAGAGACAGGAATTGCTACTTGAACTAGAAAGCATACTACTTAGATAATAGTTATTCATGTACACATCCCGTAGGCAAGGAAAGAGATTATTAGAAAGCCAAGCCAGTGCAGAGAGAGAAAGTATAGTTACATAAAGAAGAGGAACCTTTTGCCAGAGGAGGCTATGAAATAGTAGCCAGTGATTGCTTTGGCAAGCTAACTGAAGGATCGAGGATAAAACCTCTTGTCAATACAGACAATTTTCATAGAAAAGTCAGCGAGTGGAATAAATGGAACGAGTATAAGGGCTAGTTAGTAGGTGAGGTTTCTAAGTGTGAAAATTGTAGTAAGCAGTAGTTAAGCTCTCAAGCGAGTCAGTCGTTAGTTTAGTTGATAATCCTGTCCAGTAAGGTAAGTAGAGTCAATAGAGTTGAGTAAGTCCTTGTTTCTTTCCCTTTTACGTTGAGGCAGCTAGTAATGTAAGTGCTCGTCATGAAGATAGTATAGGAGAATATGGCCCCAATGATAGCACGAGCAGGAAGCCAGCCAGCCCATGAAGTTGGTTTCAAGCCCGTTTAAACGCCTTTTAACGGCCGTTTGATGGCTGTTTAAGGTCTAAGGTCGTCCGGAGTGAAGTTTAAGGAAGATAAGATGTGCCAGTTAGAATTACCAGGATCTGCCAGCGGTATTTGATTGAAAGAGTGCGGTACCGGTACGAATTACTTTATTGAATTAGATAGCCCCTCCTCTAATTCCACGAATAGATTCGATCCATTAGATTATTTTTGACTCTTTCTTCTCGGCCTAACGACTGAACTCTTATTTATTGGGAGGCTGTCTTCGCTCGCGAATGACTAATAACTAAGAAAGGTGCTTTCCTTTACTAATCTAATACCCCTTCTCGATAAGTAAGGTAGGGGGCTTGCTGAAGATTTCCAATATTGCCCAGGGCTTGGCTTATCGCCTACTCCTGCTGGTGAAGAGGAAGGCAAGAAGGAAGATCTTGGCGTCTCAGGGACAAATGCCACAGAAGTAGCTGTTTTCGCGTTTCGAGTTGTTGTCGCAATTGAATCATCATAGGTATAGGTAAGTGTTCCATTAACCGGTCTTTCAGGTCTTGTTGGTGTGATCGTATCTTCTGTGAGAGTTGCCGGTGCTAATCTTTTCTGTTACAGTAAGAGCTGCAACTGCAATTGAATACGGTGTTCTCGAATAAGCCGCTTGAGAAGAAGCGGCTATTTCATCCCGTCTGTCTGTAGTAAGCAATTCCTTTCCGGGCTGTGATTGATAAAATATCCCCCGGTCTCCCCGTCGGTTCGGTGGTTGGTTTTTGGTTTAATATCTGTACTTCCTATTAGCCTCGGCCTTACCCGTTCGATTGATTGCTATAAAAGTTTGAAAGGTAGGTTTTGTCAGTGATTAAATGGAAAGGAAGGAAGGGAAGAGGTAACTCACCAACCAACAGGAGGAGGATATGAAATAGAGCACCAACAACCGTTCTACTCGAGCGGAACTTCTAACTGAAGCTTCTCACGTTTTTCAGCAGGGTCTGGGCTACGGGGTCCTTTTCCAACCCCTCTCTTATGCGTTCGGGGATGGCCCCTTTGAGTTGGCTCATGTCTGCTATCTCTTCTAACTTGTTGGATGCCAACTCGGCCTTTCGACTTAGTGCGTCGGCAACTTGATTTGATTGGTCCTCCCGGGCTTGTACTCGAGGACCATGTCGAACCCCACCAGAAAGTCTTGCCACCGTGCCTGGGGCTCTCTTCTGAGTAAGGAAAGAGCTCGTAGCCACGTTATCGGTCTTGATCACGAACCTTGAGCCCAGCGAAGAAAACTACACTGCGCTCCAGCAATTCAATGATCTCTGTGACTTGGCTATCAAGGTCACTCGCCACGAGCGCTTGCTGCGAAAAGTCGGACTTGATGCAATGGTGGCGGAGATCAATATCACTAAGCCAGTTGTTTGCCTTGCTCTACGCAAAGCCCCACCCAATCAGGCTGCCATGCTAAACAAGCCCGGTATGGAGCGGACTGCAGGCAAATTTGGCAATCGGCCACGTGACTTCACGTACGATGTCTCAAAGGCCGATGAGATCTATGATTGCTTGGAAAAAGTCGGGTTAGTTGGGTCCCCAGAGCATAAAGTCCAGTTAGACGCACTAAAGGGACAGAAACCCGTATGCAAGTTTCATGCCAGTAATAGTCACGCCACAGCTGACTGCGTAGCCTTCCGCCACGCAATACAGGACAAGATTGATGGAGGCTTGCTTCAGTTTCCCGATAAGGGAAAACAGATGTTGATTGACAAGCAACCTTTTCCCAAGACCGCGCAGGCAGCGCCGGTGTATATTCATGACCACTACTTTGATTTGTCGATATAGTCAGTGTGCCGCGAGTGCTTTCTCTCTTTTGTCCAACTTGACTTCTTTCTTCCACATAGGCCTCGCTTGCATGCCTTGTGGCAAACTAGACTGAAAAATGGTTTATATAAATAAAGACACGCTCTTGAAGCCCTAAGAAATAGGCTTAATCGGTTCGAATCCGAATAAGGGCTGGCTCTTTCTCCGGAATAGGAGAGTCACTTACCCAGAAAAGATCTTGCTAGGCAGGCGGTTCCCTCGGCCGCCTTTACTTGGAGGCCCCTTTCACTCCATGAAGTAGCGAGGCTCGTTGAAGCAGACCTAGACAGAAAGATAAGTGGTCGTTCGTTCGAGAATGAGGTTGCTCCCCGTTGACAGAGGGAAAGGGGGGCAGAACGAATAGAGTACAAGCTATATGCTTAACACAACACATGCAATTCGAACGAAGTTTTCTCGGAGAGATCAGTTGGGTTCAATGCCCGCTAGTCCCATGCTTTTTGTTGGTCAACAACCAACCACAGCTATCTATAGTTCTTAACTACTCCGTGCAGGAAAGACTCTCTTTCTTTCCGTCTGGAGGGAATTTTTTTGTCTCAATCAATCACTATGTTTCCACTCAATTTTCATTACGAAGATGTATCACGTCAGGATCCGTTGCTCAAACTGAATCACGCCAACGTTATGGAAGTTCCTGGATCGTGTGAAATAAGAGTAGTACCTAAGGCACCCTATGATTTCATAATCAAAAATGGAAAATTGGCTATGGAGATTCCGCGCGGTCAGAAATTCATACAGACACAAAAGGGAGGAAAGTCGTTTCGATCCAATCCATTCTTGGGGTCAAAAAAAGACAAAGGATATGTCAGTGACCTAGCACGACAAAGCACTCTCCGAGGGCATGGAATGTCTAATTTTTCGGTCAGAATATCGACAGTAATGTCTCTGTTAGATTCTCCGGTCGAAATACGGGCAAACTCCATTAAATTCTCGATGGAAACGGAGTTTTGCGAATTCTCCCCGGAACTGGAAGATCATTTCGAAATATTCGAACATATTCGAGGGTTCAATGTGACTATTGTAACTTCGGCCAACACACAAGATGAGACTTTACCACCGTGGAGCGGATTTTTGCAAAAAGATGAGGGAGAAACTCAGTAAGAGATGTCGGAGAAGCGAAATATACGAGATCACAAACGCAGATTGCTCGCGGCTAAATATGAATTGAGACGAAAGCTTTATAAAGCCTTTTGTAAAGATTCCGATCTTCCTAGTGATATGCGGGACAAACTTCGTTATAAGTTGTCCAAGTTGCCAAGAAATAGTTCCTTTGCACGAGTTAGAAACCGATGTATTTCCACAGGTCGCCCTCGTTCCGTATATGAGTTCTTTCGAATTTCTCGTATCGTTTTTCGTGGATTAGCATCTCGAGGTCCTTTGATGGGCATAAAGAAATCGTCTTGGTAGCAACCGCAAAACCAATAAAACAAGGGTTAGCTCTGCAGCTGGTCCACAAGCAAGGTAAGTAGGTCCATTACCGGCCGGCTCCGGACCGAAAAGACCTAACGGAGTCATCCCTTATCTCGGATCGGAGATGCTAACGGGGCAGGAATCGAAGTGGGGGACCTATCTACCGCCTGTGTCTATCTCCTGTCAAGTATGCTCCCCAGACACTACGTACAGGGTAGTACTCTTGGATATAATATCACCGCGTGAACGTGAACATAACATTAAGTTACGAATGTAACTCCCGAGGGATCGACCACTATTCTAAATAAAGTCAGGCGGAGAACTGTTGTTCATTGGAGCGCCGGAGTGCGGAGGTTGTTCCCATCATTGAAGTCAGAGTGTGGGACTGAGCCTTCCGAATGATAAAGAAAAAAAAGTGCTTAGTTTCGTTGGAAAAACCAACGCAAATATCATATTGACTTTCTCTCGCCCAACTTCTAAGGATAGATAGAAAAGGTTGGAGAGAGTGACTTTCTGAAATTCTCTCCTTTCTAAAGCTGCGCAAGGCGGCCCCACCCACCCCTCTTTTCCCCCTTTAATGAAAGACCCTCGCCCGCCCCGCTTCCTATTCATTTTTGGGTCGGGACCCGAGGACCTTTTTTTTTTCTCAAGAGGTGATTTCGAGAATCAACCAACCGAAAAATCCGTAGCCCAGGTGACTCACAGCCTCCCTCTCGAAAAAAAAATGGGATTCAATAACAAAAAATAAGCTTTTTGATTGATTCAGGGCGCAGCGAAACCAAATTCTTTCAAGGCAAAAGGGGGGCTTACTTACTTAACTTTTCCTGACGCTGAGTCATCCTATTCAAATTTAGCTATGTTAATCGAACAGGAAAAGTTTTAAGATGATATGGACCCCCAAGAGATGGACGAGAACCTCCGCTTAGGGGTCGCACTCTGTCCCGCTTGGTGGACGAAATCTTCTCTCCTTTTAGATTAGATAGAATTCTTTCTCCCACACACCTTTGCCCTCTTTCACCGAAGAGGAAAGAAGAATCTTCCAAGCGGACAGAGACCTAAATATCCATTAGATTCATTCCTAAGCTTGCTTTGTTGCAGTAAGATGATCAGTCCGAGAGTGCTGGGGAGAAGAGAAAGCGGTCAAAACCCCGGTCACCGAGCAGTCGGACGACTCTTCAGTAACCCATAATTACCCCTTCGACGCTCGCTTCTTTCGCTGTATACCCCCTCCATCCTTCGGAGGCGGAAGAAAGAAAAGGTACTATAATGGATTATTTATTCTTTTTAAGTAGGGCCCCAGAACGAAAAAAAGGTGGGGGAACCAGAGTTGTCACGATCGGAAAGAGAAAAAAAAATGACTATGAGGAACCAACGATTCTCTCTTCTTAAACAACCTATATCCTCCACACTTAATCAACATTTGATAGATTATCCAACCCCGAGCAATCTTAGTTATTGGTGGGGCTTCGGTTCGTTAGCTGGTATTTGTTTAGTCATTCAGATAGTGACTGGCGTTTTTTTAGCTATGCATTACACACCTCATGTGGATCTAGCTTTCAACAGCGTAGAACACGTTATGAGAGATGTTGAAGGGGGCTGGTTGCTCCGTTATATGCATGCTAATGGGGCAAGTATGTTTCTCATTGTGGTTCACCTTCATATTTTTCGTGGTCTATATCATGCGAGTTATAGCAGTCCTAGGGAATTTGTTCGGTGTCTCGGAGTTGTAATCTTCCTATTAATGATTGTGACAGCTTTTACAGGATACGTACCACCTTGGGGTCAGATGAGCTTTTGGGGAGCTACAGTAATTACAAGCTTAGCTAGCGCCATACCTGTAGTAGGAGATACCATAGTGACTTGGCTTTGGGGTGGTTTCTCCGTGGACAATGCCACCTTAAATCGTTTTTTTAGTCTTCATCATTTACTCCCCTTTATTTTAGCAGGCGCCAGTCTTCTTCATCTGGCCGCATTGCATCAATATGGATCAAATAATCCATTGGGTGTACATTCAGAGATGGATCAAATTTCTTTTTACCCTTATTTTTATGTAAAGGATCTAGTAGGTTGGGTAGCTTTTGCTATCTTTTTTTCCATTTGGATTTTTTATGCTCCTAATGTTTTGGGGCATCCCGACAATTATATACCTGCTAATCCGATGCCCACCCCGCCTCATATCGTGCCGGAATGGTATTTCCTACCGATCCATGCCATTCTTCGTAGTATACCTGACAAATCGGGAGGTGTAGCCGCAATAGCACCTGTTTTTATATGTCTGTTGGCTTTACCTTTTTTTAAAAGTATGTACGTGCGTAGTTCAAGTTTTCGCCCTATTCACCAAGGAATATTTTGGTTGCTTTTGGCGGATCGCTTACTACTAGGTTGGATCGGATGTCAACCTGTCGAGGCACCATTTGTTACTATTGGACAAATTCCTCCTTTTGTGTTCTTCTTGTTCTTTGCCATAACGCCCATTCCGGGACGAGTTGGAAAGGGAATTCCTAATTCTTACACGGATGAGACTGATCAGTGAAAAATTCTGACACCAATCATTTACGTATTACACCCAGAATTCATTGACAAGCGCGCTTTGTCCCCTTTTGTGAGGCCTCACCTCACCTTCAATTCACTTGAAAAGCCTGTTCCGATCGAAGGGAAAGGACAGAAGCCTTGGGTGGGGAAAGTAAGGAACTAGCTCGGCTAACAAGTCATAAGACAGAGGAGAGGGACAAGATGCTCGACCGATCCGTAGAGGTTAGTCAGAGGCTTGACCGAGGGAACCAGCTCGGCCAATAGCAATATGAAGAGGTTCGGATGGTACAGGTTCAAGGTTGCCCGATTGGTAAATAGTAGAAGTCTCCGGAACCTCTTATACTTCTCTGTGCAAAAACTCCAATCAAAGGGGGATCAGTTGGATAGAATCCTGGAATTCGTTCAAAGTCAAAGAAACCCGAATAGAGATACAAGCTTGATTTACCTTGTTTTGATGCTTTAAAGAATGCCTCGGGGAACAATATAGTTTACCTGCTCGCCTACTACGGTTAAGGGAAATGTTTCTGTCGAAAGGCAAACAATGTGGGTAGTACGATTCTTCCTCTTTATGTTAGGCTGGCCTAGAGCCCTTTTTGAAGGTATTTTTCACTATATTAGGTATCTTCCCGGTTGAATTGATCATGAATAGTATGACACTGACTCAGCTCAGATGCTGATCCGGGAGAAGTCTCTTCTTTCTGAAAGCACCTCCTGCTGGACTGGATTCTCGTTCTGAACCGAAGACCCAAGAGAAAGAATCCCTTGTTTCTAGGATCTAGAAATCGAACCGGCATAGTTTGAGAATGTAGGCATCTCCTCATCAATAGGTACCGAAGCCGACCGAAAGAGTTTATTTAGGAATCTTTCCCCATAGGGGTCTGTTACTCGCGCCTAAGCTGATGTCTGGAATGGCTGTAGCGGGATCTTTATAGAACATGGATGGTTCCGACATCGAATGATTCCCCAGAAGGTGCCTGAAACTATCATTTTGACAGCAGAAGTACATCCGGATTGTAAAAGTTCCATTCTCCGGTGCCCAATTCCTACCTTTTGCTTGGTGATTTTACTTTCGATTGAGGAACGGGGCTTGCCCTAGTATTCTAGTTCTTAATGATACATAGGAAAAACTAATCGTAAGATGTATCTTATACTTCCTGGCTGGGGGGACTACCCCCCTTATTGACTTCGCTACTGAGACCACTTCCAAGTAAGAGCGCAAGCCGACCGACCATCTTTGCTGCGGAGGAACCTACATGTGAAAAAGAACCCGATCATACGGGGAAAGCCTTCCCAACTGCGTATACCTTACTTACTAGCTAGCCTAAGAAGATAAGTACTAGCCAGCAGACTGGAAATCATCCGAGCTCACCAGGACCCAGAAAAGAGGATGCTGAGAAAAAGGGCTTCAACCGAAGGAATCCCCCATAAAAGCTGTGAAAGTAGGGATTTAAGCATAGATAGAGGTGATAGTTTAGCCTCTTGATTTAGGAGTTCAATAACCCGCGGTATTCTTAAATAAAAGCACTTTACCTTCCCAGGAGTTTGTGTATTGATGCCGAGAATACACTTTTTGATAGAATCAGCTCTTTGAGAATAAGTTGTGTGTGTAAAAATAGGTTGCATATAGTAACCGGAGTTGAGGACATGAGAATCTAGTGTAGAACTCGAGATGGGATGAATACCTGTTCTTAGAGTTATATTATCCGCTGCTCTTGGAGTTGAGGTATTTCTTTCGCTATTGAATCTCGTCTGTCTGTAAGAAGCAATTCTTACCCTGTCTGTGTATGAGGAATTAGCGGTCTGCAGATGCGTTTTCGGGAGCAGATAGAGTGTAAGGAAGATAATCGGATGTTGCGCAACGGTAGGAGCTCCCTGTTCTCATTCCTTTCTTTCTCGGAAAAAACCAGCAAACAATCAAAGGGGCCAAGCTCTAGTTCAAGTAGGAATTCCAATCTCAAGCCTCTTTCCTCCCTGTGAGGGGTCCTAGCTGCTTCTTTCATACCAAGAAAGAAAAGAAGCTGTCATTCCAGTACCACTGTCCAATCAGTGAGTCAAGCACTAGTACAATTGAGACCTTAGGTTTGGTTACAGGCATTCGTCAAAGGCAGCCTTCATTCAAGCGATAGCAGACCAAAAAGGGATGGGATGAGAACTAACCAATATCAATCTTCATGTACCGAGGGGTGCTGTCAGTCGTATATCAGCCTAGCCTTTCAAATAGGGATTCGATCTGACCCTTAGGATTGTTAGTCTTTGAACGTAAGGAGACCGCCCTTATAAGATGCGAGGCTAGAATACTTATTATAGGAAAGGGAATCTTTATAAAAGATGAAAGGGCTGCATTCGTTACCTGACTGGATCAGGCCGCTAGGAAGCCATCAGAGGGTGACGCTTTCTATATATATCTGTTTCCATCTAATCAAAGACAGTTCAATTCGATCTTAGCCGATCTAAGGTTGACCGGCTCTCCGGCCCCCTTTCGGTGCACTATTGGAGAGCTCTTTGGGCCTGCCGCTTTCTCCAAAATGGAAACTGTCAAGATTAGCCTACTGAACGATTCTTTCTATCACTTACGTAATTTCTTCTCTTAGTAAATTTATAGAAATAGAAGAAGGGATTCAGGATTCCATTGAAAATGGTACTTTTTTTGATTCTTAGCTCTTGCTGTCAATTCTTTATCGAAGTAAAGAGTAGTTCCTCTTGTTGAAGTATTTACTCTCTTTCCCGGATCCCGCAAGAAGTCATCCTTATTGCGGGCGGGCTCTGTAGAGAATGCGTCTTCTGGTCCTCGTTTGGGTGATGAAACCTTGCTTTCTCAGTAAGAAAAGTAGACAGTAGCTATGAGTAGATTATTTCGGTATGCCAGTTTTTTTCTTCGACTCCGGGTTGGATGCGCAGGGTCAGCCTTCTTTCTCTTTCTTTCCTCTAGAAAGCTTGCACGGAATGGCTGGTTTGGGTGCTTCAACCAGATTTCGCCCTCTGCATCGGGAATTGGATCAAGATCAACTGCTTTTTAATTAAGCTTTTGGATTTTGCTCTCGAATTGACTATTGAAAAGGAAGGGATGTTGGGCGAGGTGATGGCTCTCTTTCAAGATATGCATCTCGAACCAGGTCTCCAACCGGCACTGAAATGGGCCCTTCACTGGGGGTGCCCTCCCCGGTCTCAAGAACTCGAGCGGTCTTAACTTAATAGGTACTGGTAGCCGATTCGGGTTGTATAGCTGCTGGGAAGCATAAAGATCGATCAATGTCCTGATTGCAAGGAAGATGTCAATGCCCAGTAGTGAATGTGTTCCCGGTGGGTCTATCGTCAGTGTTCTAGTGCAAATCATATATCTATGTTTTTCAAAGCACGTCAAGACCAAAACAAAGCGAACGGACGGCAGGTGACTTTGATCTCACGCGGGCCTATACTTCGGCAACTAAGAAGGGGGCTGGGCAATAAGGAGGCTCCTAGCTAAAGCTAAACTTGTCTCGTTCGCGAATGAACCCAACGTCGGGAAATGAAAGAGGCCGCCCTAAGCACCATGCCTGTTTTGATCCTTGTTCCCCTTCTCGCCTCGCCCTATCCGACTGGACACCACATCTCGTCTTCAACTCATTCCGACACTGTGAGATCCTATGGTCACGCCTTAGTCCGAAGGGCTAAACGGGCTTTTGGGCTTTCTAAAGAAATGTGACTCTCCACCTATTTCATTGTGTGCTTACTCCCCTTCTGCGCTAAAAAAAAAAGATAGTAGATAACGTCATCCTTTGCTTGGCTTGCTCCGAGCCATCTTGTTAAGGAAGGGCGGCTAGGGTGGGAAATTAAGAAGAATGGAATTCCAAAGAAGGAGATGAGAAGGAAGACTCTTAGTTGTTGAATGCGAGTCACTACATAGGTGGAATTTGATAAGCTCCTTTAGGCCCGGCTAGCCCGTAGAGTCTTAGGCTTTTTACCACTTTCCCTGACGCAAGGTCGGGGTCGTTACGAATAGGACACATATACACCAAACCTTTGAAGGATGAGGTTCCAGTTTGCCATTCCTATTATTTATAGGCTTCCAGTCTCCTCAGAAGTCCGCTCTTCTATCTTCGTAGAATTCACCTGGCTCTCTTACTCACCTTCGCGTCTAGGGCATGATGTCTTTAATTTAAGATGATTCAATTGGTCAATCGTCTTGTTATTCTCAATCAATTCTTCCGGGCCTCTCTACGGGATTGGAAGAAGGAGTTTTCACCCAAATGAGTTAGAGTTCCTCCGAACCGTGTCATTCTCGAAGTATGGCACAACACTCTGTCGAAAACACGAGGCAGGAGTGCGTCGAAGCATGAATTGACCTAGCGACGTGAACCTTGGGTGAGGTGCACTAGCGAGCGACTTCCTTCCCCTAAACAAAAAAAAATAGAATGCCGCTATATCATTATCATGCGCGAAGCTAAGCAGGAGCCCGAGCTAAGAGAATAGAGCAAACTCGACGTCACAAAACCAGGGATAGATCGCTCAAGGGAGCAACTCGAGATAGATGCAAGATTCTTTCTCCTGCCCTTCACTTAGAATAGAAAGAAAAGTCCATTTTTCAGCACGCACTAATTCCTAAGTTTTGTCGGTCGAATAGCCTTCTTGTGTGACCGGGTGGCAAGCTTTAGAGAATAGGGGCGAGGTCCCCATACTACATAAGGCCGTAAGCAGTGGTTCGAATCAAGCGAAACCAAAGGCATTCGTTGGCACCCGAGATGCTAAGGATCGAAGACTTTTGGGATATGGAATAGTACTTTCTGTTTGTGCCCCTTTTGACGACCAAGTCACAATGGCAACAATGTATCTATCTGGGGATGCGCAGCTGTGGTGACGGACGCGATATGAGGACATGCTGGAGGGCCGTTGCGAGATCAACGCCTGGGATGGGAGGAACTAAATAGGGAGCTCAAGGAAAGGAGCAGTTCCTGCCTGGGAACGTTGTATGGCTCGCACGAGAGTCCCTGATGCGGGCCGGCACTGTTCGAGAAAATCAAAGCAGACCATGGGGGACTGACCCGAGCTATAGACAAAGAAGGACTTTGATAGATAGAATAAGGAAGGCACTCAGACATCAAAAAGAGGGCTACTTAACTATGAATGGTAACATATGAATTGAAACTAATGCGACGGGTCTCAATTACCAAAAACGACTCGACCACTAACTCAGTCCCGCGGGACATTTCTAACACAAGGCCGAAGATGGATGCGAAGAATATTTGACTCTCGAACCATCACACGGATTCCAACCCAACTGCCCATGATATAGTAAGAACGGAATGGAAAGGCAAAAAAACTATTCTATATGCAGACGTGAAAGCTCTATCGATAGAAGCATTCATTCTAGCCTATCTTTTTTTTTTAGAGAGGAACGATTCCCTCGTCTGAGAACCGCCATTCACGCACTATTCCTCCCGACTCAAAAGAGCGATTGATAATCTCGATAACCTAAACAAAAATGCAGAAGTGAGCGTACCCCAAAGCTATCCTCTCTTCCCCTTTTTTAGCTTTAGCCAACTCCATTTTTTTTCACCTGGTCCCAAAAATCTTCTAAATAGAAGGAAGAGAGATCAGAAAGATACGCGGACGACTTTACTATAGTATAGGTCGGATGTTTCCGTGAGCAGTAAGCAGCAGATCTCCCCTTATTGATTGAATTTTTGAAAGCTGGTGGCCGCCTGTGAATTCTTTCAAGGCAAGGGGCGGCCTGATTCGACATTGTTGTTTACTCTGATCCGGTCGAGGTGGTTTTCGTTTACCAGCGCGTAGGCGGTCTAAGTTCCTATGACCGAGTCTTTCTGGCCCCTGTGAACATCTTTTCTTAATGTATTAAAGAGGGCCTCTCTAACCGGTGAAAAGTGGTGGGTGTCCACTAACGGCCATTCCTGGCTCGGCTCCGATAACGCAATTCCGGAAGGAGTCGGTAGTTGGGCACTGGATCCCTTCGGACCTGGAGAACGTGTGACGCTGGGTCGGGGTTTGGTGAACCAACTGGTCGCTCCTCTAGTTGAAGTCTCGGGCCCCTTTTTCTTTCGTTGCCTAGGTTACACCTTCGGAATACCCCAGAAGGGAATTTATCTCTATTTCCCTCAATCTTCACTTTACGCCACGCCGACTCTCCTTTCGTCATAAGGCGTGGAATTAGACCAAGGGGAATCTCCATAGGAACTAGTCCCTCTTCGCACGTAGGAGATCGAGACACAGCCCCACCCAGGGCTATGAGGAAAGATGTAGATCGATCGCCTCAGATAGACAACTACATAGAGGGTCTCTACAAGTCTATATATTCTTTTTGATTGCGTTCCCCCCGCCCCATCACCAATGAGGTCTGCAAGTTTCACATCTAAGTTATACCCGATCCGATAGTTTACGATATATATTTAACAACAACATTCTAAGCTAAGAAAGGAGATTTTTAGATATCGGTAGTTGTCCGGTCGTACCCAAACAGTAAGATTCCAGAGGAAAATGCACCTAAGATCAAATATTTCGAGCCGGCTTCCGTGGAAAATTCAGACTTTCTTTTTGATGCTGCCATCACATAAAAACATAAACTTTGAGGCTCAATAGCTAAATACATGGCAATTGAATCATGAGCCGAGATCATAAAGAGCATACTGCGAGTAGGAAGTGGAATTAATACAATGAATTCAAAAGCATCAAACCTCTCTTGTTCGGAAGAATCGAAACACATCGAAATGGTACCAGCCGTACTTAATAATAGAAGGATTTGGCAGAAATATGTAAAATTGTCCCTCCTAAAAAGATTATTCCGGAATAAATGGGCAATAGTTAGGAGAGGTGCGCCAGCGGCGAGCAGAAGCAAGGTTATTAGATACCTCAGGAAAGCCCGGCCAGAACCACACGTGCAAGTTTCCCTGCATGTGGCTCGTCCGTGATAACTTATTCGGATTTGCGCGAACTAGCGGACCGATCACTAAGTGGGGATGCTCCCTCCAGCATGAGCGAACCTTTTCGAAACTGGTTAGGAATGGGCGTCACTATCCCAGCCAGGTTCTATTGATCATGTCCCCTTCCCCCTTGTCTTGGGGCGTCTTTGGCTTTACGAGAGAAAGCCCGCCATAAAAGTCTTAATCTTCTCGTCCTGGATAATATTCCGGTGCGTCCACAGAAGAGGAAATCGAAATGCATCTTGCTCAGCAGGCGTAGCTTGGAGTGGGAGTGATGCGTGGGTAAGGTAAGGAAAGTGGCCGCCAGAGAGGAAGCCGGCCTATTAAGCGCAGCTAAGCTAATATGCGCCGGAGAAAGCCAGGTGCCGGAGGTAAGCTCTATTCTATTCGGCCCGGAGCATTGATTCCCCATAACGAATAGGCTAGCTCTATCTCTCAATTGCCTATCCTGTGCTCTAGAAGGTCCCCCAGTTCCTCGGCAGCACCTCGAGTTTTAGTTGTCTTACTTACATGAGACTCGGGATATTCCTCACTCCATGGCACCTTTCGCTCATCCATTCTGCCCGCCCGTCCAGACGCGGCGCCCTTTTTCATTATCATCTACCGCCCTTTCTTTCCTCCCGGCTATTCACGCATGAAGATCGTCGTATGTATGCTCGACTTCGGTTGCCGGTGCGTGTAGGTAGGAGTACATTATGGCAGGATCAGTCACCTGGGCAAACCAACCCTCCTCCAAGAAGAATTGTGCTATGCCCTCCCGATCCCTATAGAGCGAAAGAGCTGCCTGGTGATCCCTAGGTTGCAGCACGTCCGGTCGTTAACTCCTCGCGCCGCTGCCGCCGTTTCTAGGACCGACCGACGCCTCACCTGCACAGGTACCTACGTAGTGTAGTGTCGGTAGCACATTCAACATAGCGTTCGGACTCATGTGCCTTCCAGAACCAGGGGTATTCGAGCCAGCTGCGTACGATTAGCCAGCCTTGCGGCTGCAAAAGGATTAGACATCCTCCCATGCTACGGTTCCCTGCGGTCCGAACCCGGTGCCGCATTAGGTTAGGGAGCTGGGCTTTTTTCGCTCCTCTCACATTCGTTCGAGCTGCTTCGCTCCTCTGCATCCCAAAGCGCGCTGCCCTCCTAGGCGCGAAACACTAAGTAATCCAAGCCAACCCACATTACTGACTAACGGTGGATAATCATATTTCTTAGAGGTACTAAATACAACTCCATGAATGAGCAAAATGGAGGTTGCATTAATGATAAAGATCTCTGGGGAAACCGCTAAAAAAAGATTGAACATGTGGGAGGATCCGAACTAATTCAGTTTTCATTTTACCCGTCTGGAGCACTGTGTTATAAACGTTACGAGGCCCTACCACCACTTGAAGGGAGTCCGTCCACCCACGCTACCCACCTACCACCCACCACTTGAAGGCGGCATCTATGTGTGGGATTCGGCGTCGCCCCCGGGACGCGGCCAAATCATACGGTCCCGCAACGCCCTGATTGTTGCGGCGTCCCCTCTCACCACTCCATCCCTTAGCTGGGCTAGCCTTTCGAGGGAAGGCTCCCCCGTGCGGGTGTGGGGGCTGTCTAGGGCCCGCGCTCCCCGTCCTGGCCAATCCCCTTCAGGATCAAGGGGGGTCATCCCCCTGATTATCTCGACCTTGACCTCGAATCGGTCTTCGGCGTCATGGAGGGCCCATTGGATGACCTCCGCGGGGGGATTATTGGGGTACTCGGCCAATAGGCGTTGTTTAATCCCCTCAATCGAGTCCCCCCCTATAACTTCATCGCGCGGGTAGCGCACGTCCGCAGCTTCCTGCATAACAGGAAGAGCGCGAGGCGGCGCAGCCTGTTCGCCCGGTTGATTGACCGAGGTACTTCTACTACGCCCGGAGCTGGTGTAGTCTTCCAGCATGTTGGAAGTATAGGTAAACCCCTCCGACGAATCGGAGGATTCACCAGCTCCTTGGGGCATCATGGCATTTACCATGGATGGCCCCCAAGGTGCTTCCCAATTAGCGGTACCAGGAACAGCTTCTACGACGATAGGCGTAAAGGCATGATTAGTTCCACAAATCTCACTCCAACGACCATAGTAAACCCCTCCCCGTTCTAGCGAAATAGATATCTGATTTAAACGACCAAGTACAGCATCACATTTGACACCTAAGGAAGGTACTGCCCAACTATGAGGTACATCAGCAGGTGTTACAATAATACGTAGATGAGTTTTGGCTGGTACAACCACTCTATTGTCCACTTCTAATAAACGTGATTGACCCAATTCTAGATCATCTTCTGGAATCGTATAACTGTCAAAAGTGAGTGACTGTTCATCGGAACTGTTATAGTCTGAATACTCATAAGTCCGATACCATTGATGTCCAATAGCTTTGATAGTCATGGCTGGATCTACTACTACCTCGTCCATTGAGTATAACAGAGCAAATGATGGTATAGCAATGAACATCGGGATGATACTAGGAAATATGGTCCGAAGAATCTCGATAGTAGTTCCATGAACAATCCTTTGCGGGATTGGATTTTTTTTATAGTGGAAATGCCATAAAGCGCGAACCAAGATCCGTGATACGAAAACCAAAATCAGAATGAGGAAGAAAAAGATATCGTGATGTAAGTCTATTATTCCTTGCATCATAGGTGTTGCTGCGTCTTGAAATCCTAATTGCCATGGTTCCGCTGCATCACAAGGAGCAATCTCGATGAATTTATTTAACCAGCTTGGCATGATTCTATATGAACAGTCAAAGTGATCCGCTTTACTTTCTTTTAGCAAAGCTATAAAAATGAAGAAGGACTTGTTCCGGTTGGTTGATCCGGAAAGACATACATGGGATTTTTTTTGATGTACTGACTTACTTACGGAATATCAAAGAGTCGTCCAAGAGCACTTCGTTAGAATTGCATGTGTTAAGCATATAGCCTAACTAGCATGATTGAGCCCTGCTGTGGTAGAACCGGGCGTACTACTTTACTTTGACTTGCCTGCCAATTCTTCTCTTATGATATTTCTAGTTCTAGTTAGAGGCGTGATCTATTCTATCTAAGGAATTTCTTTTTATTTTATTTCCTCGAGAACCAGAGATAGACCGAGGTAAGCAAAAGGTTTACAGGGGAGCGAGCGTCAGACTTTACTGTCTTTCCTTTCCGTTCAGGTTGTCAATCTATTGGATTTGCTTTATACTATTTTGACTTGCTAATTACTAGCATCATACCTATCTGGACAGTATAAAGTATAACAGTGTCTGTTACATCCATCAATGGAACCTCCAAGACTCAACCTGAGCAAAATGCTTTTATGGTTTCATTCGCTTAATGAAGGGGTCTTACATACTCATTATTATTCACGCCTCCGTACAGGATTGAAGGCATTCCTCCTTTCTTGAATCCTTTAATTGCATAAAGCTAAGATATGGGGAGTCAAACCAAACAAACGCTTTTCTTTCATCGAGTACTTTCCTCTATATTTCATTCACTTAGGAATGGCCCTAAAGAGTGAGAGTGGGTCTATTCTTTCTTTTACTTTCATGCAATTCGCTACGAAAATGAAAATTATAATCGTATATATATATTTTATTTATATAGTCTTGTAACTCATTTAGTCTGGAAATTCATCGCTTCAATCGATGTCTTCACACTCCATCCCCGTATGGGAGACCTTCCCCCGGCCTCAACAGCTTAAGCTTAACAGACAAATATTCAGTTTATCAGCTCATTTTCAGTCATTCCTCACTAGGACTAGGGCACGAAGCTTTCGGTTAATATGTCCCTTTCCGCTTCATTGCCTTTACTTTTTCAAAAAAAAACTCCCGTGGTTAACATCAAGATCTTAAAATATAGTAGTGAAAGTGGAAGGCACATTTCCTTCTTGAATTGCGTTTGCGGGGTTTCTTGCCTCGGCATCAGTCTTAGTCTTGTACGCTAATGCTTCTACTTCGGCTTATGCCACTGAGGAAATATAAATTCTTCTGGCAACAGACTTTGAGAAAGAAGACATGGGATGTCCATTCCACCATTCAATCAGTCAATTAGTTCCTTTTCTTCATCTTTCTTGCTTGTTGGTTGAAGAGAGATCTGACAGGCTTCAGGCAGCGCGGCTACGGCTTGATACAGAGGAACAGACAGACCAGAAAGTGGCACAGATCTCTAGACCTAGAATATTATAACTCCTTTAGTTATTTAGTTAAGCGATGCTGTTCCCCATTTCCTACACTGTTTTGTTTGGAATATCCTGGTTTATATTTTAAGTTCTACTTAATAGGCGCTCAGCCATCCTACGATATGTATATGTAGTACATCTCTAAGTACCTAAGATTTCTTCCCTTACCTATTAAGAGAAGAGGCAATGCCTTGCAAGCAGGGGGACATTCCTCTCCTGGCCAATTCAATTGCTTGAAGTGGTTCAATGCCCCTATCTTCCAACCCTACCTATAAAATACGTACGCCGTATAAGTCTTCAAATTCTATTTATCTATTTAAGATAAGTTGTAAGTGAATTTGAATGTTAAACTGTCAATCTAAAGAAATGATGTGGTAGTTCATGTGTCTGCGGATTATCCTATCTCCTATTAAAAAGCGAGGGGCAAATGCGGTTAAGGTCTAGCACAATTACTAAATCATTATCTTCCTATAGCTTTTTCAGTCTTCGAAGTCGTGATATCTCTTTATTCGTAAACCAATCTGTATCTGTATATGATTCGATTCCTTCTCTCATCGCGAAGTCGTAGAGCGAGCTTTTCTTTAAGGCGTAGCAGGCTCCTAATGTCTAATTCTTACGCATCAAGTGCTGACTTTGTATTTATTCCTGACCTGAGTGAATTCAGTGAACTGACGATGTTTGAAGTCGGTTTAAAATATGTAGAGAACCATTGGCAAGCAGCTAAAATTTACTCAAATGAATTGAAATCTTAGGTCTCAAGGTTTAACTTGAGATTGGATCTTAGGCTAGTCAGGGATCAAAAGCACGCTTTTAAACGAAACAACCTCATTTCCTTCTATTATTTCGCGTTATCCTCCTCCTATTGACTAAAAGTCTAATCTTTGTTTAAGAACCTCGGGTAGATCAGCAATCTCAGCTGGATCAACAAGGCTGGATTCCCTTAGGACGATGGCTTAAGGAAAGACATCCAGGGCAGAAAGAAGAAAGAATCGATGGCGCCCTTTGTGCTCTAACTTACATAGAATTGGATGGGCTTACCCTACTACCTATAATCCTTCATGTTCTAAGAGGCCTTATAGACTTGAATGAAAGGCTTGAAAAGCTAGAACTCCAGAAGTTTTTTCACTGGACAGCGCAAAGGGGATTAGCCCAGAGCTAGATGCTCGCCTATACCTTCTTTTCTTATCATCACTCCACGAAATGCAGTGGATTAGCTTAGCAATCTCATACTCGATAGACTAGCTGGCAGGGACCCCTATTCTGAATTTATAGCTTTTGTTTTGTAGCATGGACTTCTCCGTCTTTCTCTTTAGAGCTAGGAAGAGGGAAAGCAAATAATAGCTAGTATTGGGTCTATTCACTACTGCTTCAATTGGACTCCCACGATTGGTACGTATAGTGCTACTGGGGATGGGGCTAGACACTCTTTACTTACCTGGCCTGGGGGATAAATTCAATGACTTAGCCCAAGTCTGCCACTATGATAGCCAAGTACCTACTGCCTGAGACCAGACTTGCTGCATGAGACAGACAGGATATCTACTAGGCTGGCTGATTAGGCGGATTGTTGGGGCAGGCTCCTTCTTTAGGGGGACTGAATCGAAAGCAAGATTGAAATACCTGCTTAACAACTAGCTCTCTCTAGAACTTGAATTGGAAGTGACTCGATCTATGAATAGAATATCATAAGGGCTTATATCTATATTTCATTTGAAAAGACACTAGTTAGGAATATGCTGTTGCCCATGCAAACACAGATCGAAAGAGTACTTCAGGACTTATTGATGAAATAGAGATGTAATTTGCTTGATCACTTTCTGACCTAGCAGATTCATATCGGATGGAATATGTTTTCGCCCACTAGATTTAGGGAACTCGCTCTTTCTGGTATAAGGTATTACTACCGGCCTTCCTCTGGAGGAGCTTAGCCCGAGACTACTACTCCATGATCTCAGCTTCCAACTGGACCTTATCATTTAACCGCAGAGAAGGCAGAAAGTGAAAATACTGGTACTTTTGATACATGGAATACCGGGACTGCCACTACTGCTACGAAAACAGGTACAAAGTGGAATTCAACTATATAGTAAGACTGGTCATATAGAAAGTCTTCCCACGCCTGGTAATGAGACTCGGTTTAGAGAGATTCACCCACAGGTAAGTGAGACAAAGCGGGATTCAAGAGAACCTAGAACTAGATACCCTCTTCTAAAACTAGATGAAGACTAACTGAGCCTAGAACAACTGGCTATCCAAAGCTCTCTCTTGCGAGCTCGCTTGTTCACTTCCTTAAGTCGGATAATGCTGCCTATCCTAGGACTGTTTCAGAGGGGCTAAATTTTGTATAAATAGCAACTAGATCCTATTATATATATGTTTTAACTATTTCTCTTCAAAAAAAAGTTCTCTAACTGAATCAATGGCCACTGCCATAACGACTGTCAAACCCTCAGTAAAGGATGACATAGGTGTCCCACCAACAAAACGACATTGACCAAGAGCAAGAGTGGGATTCATGAGCGGGAAATTAACTTATAGGATGACTTTTCAAGGCATACTTAAGCTTAAGACTAGCCTTTACTAAGCCGAGGACTGATGATTGGAATACTTACACGAGGCTCTGTCAAGGATTAACCTAAGGAGATCTCTATTGTATATCCTTAGCTTTCTTTCGTTGCAGGCTTTTACTTATTACTTATTTATAGAATCTAATCTGCCCCTTATTGGAGAACTTACCCTGCTAAGGTATGAATCGAATAGAAAGAAAAGCCTTATCTCGTCTCGCTATCCGCCTTTTCCAAGGTTTCCAATCTACGATCGAGATTGGGCAGCTTACTATCTTACTTATTGTACTATCCATTACTGTGTGAGTGTGAAGCATCTCGATCCGGCTTCAACCCTTCCTTTAAATAAAAGGTGCCTAACAAGGTCTTTCGAACCCCGCCCCGAGGTAGAATTCCAACTACGTACGGTGTAGACAACAAGAACAAGGCCCGTACGCACTATTCTTCTTGGTTATGCCCGATCCTGCAAGTCAAGAGTCTGGGAATGATGCAGCAGCCAGTATTACGGGGTTTACTCTCTTTAAAAGATAGGTCGAAAACCAGATCTTCATTTCGCAATTGCCCTTGGATTGGAAAATAACTTCCATTACGTCTTTCAAAATGGATTGCTAGCTTGCCTAAAATCATCTCTAATTTTAAGTGTTTTGTTTGCCCACAGGATTCGAAAGGACGGACTGGAGGGGCGAAATAAGGGCTTAGGCGGCTTTATCAAAAGGTCAATGGCATACATAATAATAAGGAAGAGTTTACAGGCGTATGATTGGCCCACAGGATAGAAAAGTAGATCGTTCAACTCTAGCTTATGTTTTAAGGTCCCACATGGAATCTCAAATCGATCTTTGCTACATGCTACCCACAAAGAGGAGAGAGTGAGCACGCCTCGTGCGGGAGCGCTATCGTATCGGAGCGACTGTCATGTCAAAATACCTAGTGTTTGAGAGGCCCCAAGGAGTGAGCTTACTCTAGGATGCGAACGGGGTAGGCCCGTAAGTTCAGGGGTCCCCCTGGCTGCTTTAGCAAAGGGGCGGGCCCGAACGGTCAAGCCCCGCGAGAGAAATCAGATCTCTGACCGTAGGCACTATCAAGAATGACTATTCTGGGTTAGTTTGCTCTTGAGGTTGATAGATCCGTCCTGAGCCGGTTGTAGGATTCTGTCGATCATATTCCTTCCTACTTTTCACAAAGGCAAGTCCTACCCTCTCAACCTAGTAGTTGAAGCAGGATTCATTTTGGAGCAGTAGTAGTTCAGTTCATTCCTTCTTTCTTTTGAAGTCTGCACTGAAGCTCACCCGTTGTTAGGGTAATCAGTGGATAGGAGCATCCTCCGGATCGGGGAAGTAGTGCTTGATCATTTCTACCAACTAAAAGGTCATGTCCCAACGGTAGAGATATTGAGAAGGTCGTGAGCCTGGAAAGGTCTTCGGCAGGAAGTTGGCTGTGTATCCTACGTCGTCCATAGCTCTTGAAGCGTCAAAGTAGCTGGTAGTCCTTCTGGATCCTGGATAAGGGGATGAATCTCTAGACCTCAAAGCAGTTATGTTATATAAAGCACTGCTGCCATTTCCTTTGCTACCGGCTTCTTTCAGTCCTCAAGTCAATAAAGAGGCTAAACTCGATCTATCTTTCCGGCTTAGCCGAACTTCTCTCACCAGGAGTGACTGAAGGATATTATGATTCAAGCTCTGAACCAAAGCTAATTCTTTTCTCTACGGTTGACATCGGGAATGCGTCCTTGGCTTCTACTTAATAGTGGGGCCAAATGGTCTAACTTATGGTTGCCATGACCTTGATCCGAATAGGGAAATCCATAGTTGCACCAAGAACCGTAGCACCAATCCTACAATATGGTTGCAGCCAGAGGATGGGCCGAAGCGCCAAGTAGGAGAGGTCAGAGTAGTGGTCGCCGACTGAAAGAGATTCGAGGGGATAGTCTACGTGAAAAAGAATCAAGAGAAATGGGTTTAGCACGGGCTTCTTAGACCAAATAATCGATCTTGAAGAAGATTAAACCGCAAAGCACAGGCAATGGGTCCGCACCAGACCAGATAAGAAGAAAATGAAATGTCTAGAATCACCAATTCTGTATCCGAAATAGACGACTCAAGGGGCCCAGTACGCAGGGTCGAGATAATCAGAACCTTAGACATCGGGCTGGTAATCTTGTTCCTCAACAGACCAAAGCGAATAGACCGCTCTCCTCCCTTGGTACAGCTATAGCTAGCCCTAAGCCTTAGCCGGCTGTTCGAAAGCCAGACTAACAAGTGGTCGAGTGAATTTATGAACGAGCAACTATTATAAGCAAGACCTGTCTTATTTTTTGATTCTTCCTTGGCCGTGTGGAACATGGATTAGCATTATGTCATTCCTACAAGGGATCACCCATCCAGGATTTGAAGAAGAAGCGCCATATGAGGACTTCGAGATCAAATATAAGATGTTTCTTTCCATGGCTCGCGAGCCACTTATTTCTCCGAAACAAGAGAGAAAAGTAATTGGACTCCTTTTTCCCAATAAGTCGACGGCGTTACACCATTGGGAGACTTCGAATAAACTAGAGTACATATAGGATACACCGGTGTTCAAACTTTTTTTAAAGATATCTTCCAAACTGTTGGGGTCGTTGCTCCGGATTTGGTTCCCCCGGTTTGAAACCAGTTGGTTCCGTAGTTTGAGAATTCTGCTGATCCCAAGTACTCCATCTCCATCATTGCATATGGGAATATAGAAAGTAAAGAGGAAAAGGCATGACCAGAAGAATTGTGTGAAATAAGTGAATTTATCCAGTTGAGGCATGATTGATTGAGAAACAATGATTCCCTCCGGACTCTCTTTCTGTCCGGAGTCTTGACGAATTCTATTGAGTTGTGGTTGGTTGTTGACCAACAGAAAGGATGGGACTAGCGGGCGCCAACGGAGTGACTTTCGAATCTACAGCTAAGGGACAAAGAAGTTAGAATTGCATGTGTTAAGCAAAGCACAATGGAACAAAAGAAGATCAAACTCCTCAATAGTCAGATAGGATCGTAGGCGTACGGTGACCGGCTTCGCGAGACCTTCTCGGTCTACTGAAGGCTAAGCTCTATTGGGCGCAGCTTTCTTGATCTAGCTTTATGACTAACTGAATAGGCTCTTTTCCTTCTCTTATGATAAAAGGTTATTGTCACCGTCACCACCCTCTGCCAGACCTAAACGAAGCAGCCAGTTTCCCTTCTTCGGGCGACCTCATGACTACAAGTTTGACAATCATTGGCCCCTATATCCTATAGTTCAAAATTTCTTAACTGAAAAGGGCATATGCGCTAGCTAAGACTAATTGCCTAAGTGATCACTGAAACTATGTCATTTTATGTGACTCATGTTACATAAAAGTACTTGACTTGATTGAGAGACCCGTCATCCATCCCGGATGTTCTAGCTCTTCAGGGCCGGACTGTAACTGCCCCGCAGGGAACCGAACCCCCGGAGGGAAAAAAAAAGTATTCTATTGATTGAGTGAAGTGAGCCCCCATATAGTAGGGACTAATGGCTCACGAACGAGAAGATAAAGACTTCCTATTTCGTACAAGGTCAATCGAAATACCTGTTTTGGGATCGACGAGTACCTTGCCCGCTTTAGCCTTATTAAATTAAAGAAATTGTTTTTTCGTCCTTGTCCGGTAACTGCTCACGAGGGATAAATAAATGAGGAAAGATTAAAGCAAAAACATTGAAACAAGAAAGGGTCCCTCCTTTCTTTCATACCAGGCAATCCTTGCCACTGATGTAGATAAAATAAAGGCTATTCCTTATTCTTGATAGCACAAAACTCGGTTTTTTCCATTTGAATAAGAGAAGACCAAGCCCCCAAAAGGTTCACTAAATCTTAGCCCAGAGAGCGACCATGAGAAGGAAAGAATGCCACTTCCCACATAACAGTAGTGGAGAAGGTGTAGTCGGAATGTCTTGGCATTCATACGAACCCAAAGAATGCCTTTGAAAGAAAAGTGATCCAACCAGTTGATGGGAACTTCTCCCATCTTGGAAGCAAGGGAGTGCCTTCCCAGCTTGCTTTCTTTGCCCAGACAATTTCTCTTTACTTGGCTCAGTCTCTTCGAAGATGCTCTAGGTAGAGGTTCGAAGAGTTGCGGCGAGTAACTGAACTTCAGGAAAGAAGCTCGACAAAGACGGAGAGGAAAGCTTCTGAGAATATAGGTTTTGAGGTGGCATCAATACCAGAGAAGAGGGTGAGAATCCCGTCTTATGTAATTTCCCTCCTTCCGAGAATAACTATTTCGGTGGGGAAGACTCCTGCCTGGAGGCTGTAAGGTTTGTTTAGTTTGAGTTTAGGCTGCTAAAGACTGACTTGCCCCAACAGCCGTAGCTAAAGGCTTAACCCATTGTTGAGTACCCACCCCGACCTCAAGAGAATCCGGGGAAAGCTCAATATCAAAAGAAGCTTGACCGGTAGGGAGAGAGAAGTTTGGGATATCTTATGAGTTTGGGGCTAAGGCCTGTAGCTATCGGAGTTTCACTCTTCTCTTCACCGGAATTGGAATCTACTTCACTAGATGGAACAAAGATCAAATCTTCCTAAGCCTAAACTAGCGGGAATAACTACTTTATTTAATTTAATACCGGGGCATATCTTTCTCGGAAAGCAGTAAACGAGGGAACGGAACTCGCTTTCGACTTTGAGAGAGAATATTTACTTTGGAAAGCAGGCGCATAGAGTCGTGAAAAGCAAAGACCTCCGCTGAGCTAGATTCAACTTCCCCTGAGCTTGACTGAGGAAAGAGAACCGAAGTCAGTGTGTTAAGCAATGTTTTTCATTTCACTTCTTTTCTTGGCCCCACTTAAGGTCAAGCTTTCCCATCGAGAACAGGATTGGCAATGGCTAGTGAAGAGCTGAAGAAAAGCTATTCTTTCTTATTAGAGCTTGAAGCCTAAGACGGATAACTTCAATAGTTGAATTCCTGGATCTTACTTAACTACTTTCTTTTTCAAGGGATGAGCTCTGACTCAAGCTATCGAGAAGGGATCTAATCCAGATATTGACCATAAAGCACACAATGTCATTTACAGGTCATTCAAGGAATCTCCACTAAATCTTATTGAGTGAGTAAATGCTCCCTGAAATCTTCCTGGAAGGGGATTCCCTTATCGACGCTTCTTTCTCCTGTAAAGTCGAACCTAGTTAGGAGTTAGTCTTTCCCAACCAAAAATGTTGATGGTATACCTTAAGAGTAGTCAAAGCTTTCAATCTCTCTCTTATTATATTAGAAGATACAAAAGGCAACTCTCCAAGTAACCTGGCTCTGATACCACTTGTCACGGCCTTAGCACTCCGCTTTCTAACGCAACCGTGCGGCACCTAAGCCCCTTGTTAGCTCAAGCCAGCCAACCAGCCCACTAGCACAACACTTAGGCTAGAAGAGAAGAGTGAGCACAGATAAAGAGAAATTAGATTACTCAAGAGAGAGGATTGCTACAACTTCTGAGGATGCCCACAAATGAGAGGCTCACCCCCATGATCTACTAACGGGGCAAGTAGCATCGATATTGGTTCAAATCCAATTCGTGAGATAGAAATGATCTTTAGACGGTCGTGGCCATAAGATGCTCTTTTCCTCGGAGCCGTCGATGTCGATAGAAGGAGGTTGAAAGCGGCATTCCTTCCAAATGTTTCGGGGGCAAGCCTGAGGTTCAATTCTCTCTTTCTTGCCTATAGTCATCTTACCTTCTTCGTAGGAGTTCAAGCTATCTGCATTTCAGTAGTCTCTCATTCACGTAATCAGTCTGCATGCTTCACAGCCCTCTTTGAGCTACCTTCTCCTCGAGGTATGGTTTGAGTCCTGGTGCGTCCTTTATAAAAGAGAGAAGTGATTCCTCTCTTTCTTTATGATATATGATAATAGGAGTGACGCTCTCTCTAAAAAGCTCTTCTTTTTAATATGCCGTAGCGCGCCCTTCCCTTTTCTCGCTTCTTTGGTTCCATGGGGACTTTTTTCTTATTTCTCTATCATAAAAATGCATTTTCCCTTACAAACCGCGGCATCATTGCTCTCTTTTAGGTGTCCTTTGCATGTTGCACACCATATGTGAAATGCCTTTATGGGATTTTCTTCGTTCCAAAGATTTCCACTTTTCCTGCGCCTTTTTGACCGAGCAAGGCAAAGCCTTAACTTTCTTTATTTTGAGGGCATCTTCGCGCTTGACTAATATATATATGGGGCTTTTCTTCGAAAATGGCACGGTGGAATTTGTTTATTTGCTTGCAAATCGAGCCTCTTTCGTGCTTTCCGTGCATTGGGGTGCACCCATGTGCACGCCTTGTGATTGAAAAAATGCTCCAAAGGGAGTTGCTCTACTTTTTCAAAAAACAACCCGTGCTCATCTTAGAAAGATTTTGGGGGCTATGGATTGGCTTTAGGCCAGGCCGTGCTGGTTCTTCCCTCCACACGTTCTCAAATGATCTCTTAGTAAAATGACAATGCCACAGACCAGAACATGACTGCCGTAAATACAGCCGTAACGATTCTGTGGACGCATCGTCTAGTTCTTTTGCAACTTATTATGAAACAAATTTAGAAGTATAGGTAGGTACGGAAAGGAATAAAAAAGCTCAACGCGCTTGTATCTAGGTCGGGGCTAATTATACAAATGTATAAGCAAGGCTCGGGATATGGATTTCCCCTTATGGGGATATAGGCTGAAAGAGCAAGAGGCAACCAAGACTTATGAAGTGTGTTCAGGTTCACTTTTTTCGAAATATGAAAGAAGTTTGCAAGAGATCCAAGGGATCACAGTCTTCCTTCAGTAAAGGCTGTATGTAATTCAGTCTTCGCCCACCTTTCTATATGCGAGTATGCGATTGTTCGCTCGACTATTGGACATGAAAATGAACAATCTCGCGGAGAATTCCCTTCTTACTCATCCACACATGCCCATTCAATGCTCCCAACATCAGGGAGATACATGATTTCTCACAGGATGTACACCTTTCAACAATGCACACTCGACGGCCTTTTTCGATAGAACTTTCGCAAACCCTCGGCGAAAGAACTTATTGGCCCGCGGGCATGACAAAACTACCCTCTTCAATAATCGGATTGACGGCTTTCAATCTTGACTATATACGGGCCTGTCTTCTTTCGATTCGATTTGACTCTTCCGTCCCTCTCCTTACCAGTCGAGCAACTCCGTCCCTCAACTACCGATTTAGCTTCTGAGATTTCTTCTCCCTTCTACTTTAGTGATCGAAGGTCCATAAGCAGTCTTGGTTGTTGCTGCTTCCGAAGAAAGGAAAGTCTACCTTATCTCCCCGGAATGACGTTTTCGCTTCTTTTTTATTGGACTGTCTCCGCTTCTTGAGTGAGTTCAGTGGGTCAATCTCATACGGTATTTAAACTAGGCACTTGCACATGCGATTAACGGCTGTTGGATCGACCACTTTTCCAGGGATCGAACTCTAACTCGATTGTTTGGCATTAAGCTCTAGCACTTGGCTTTGCCATTGAGTAAGCGCTTGAAGTTAGCTCTTTGCATTGAGAAATCCGGTCTAAGCTAGGCTGCAAGATAGGGAGAGTCTGAGTTCAACACTTTTTTCTATTACTATAAAGAAGGAAGCTCAGGCATTGAGTAATTAGTAAGTCAGCTCGAAGGAAGTCAAAGTGGAATCTAGTAAATCTTTATTTGCGTCTAATCTAATATAAAGACAAGAAAGCCAAAAATGAATTAACAAGTTTTGGCTTAGATTGTCTTTTTCATCGCTAGGACCAATGATTGGACTCAACCCCGGCTTGGGTGGGCTCCCTTTACAGCTTTCATTCTTTGATTGGTACACTTGGCTGTATGTTCTACTTGGCCCATATATCCGATTGGGAGGAAGAAAACCCCTCCCTTTAATTATCACCTGAGGAAAGTCAACTCCTTCTTGGCTATGAACCAATAGGCGGGGATGAGCTAACCTAGTGTATATTATCTTATTTTTTCGTTCGTTGATTTGACACAGACCTTTTTCATCTGGTCCCTGCAGACGATGTGGATTCCTCTAGCAAAGAAAAAAGAAAGACGATCAAAATAGCAAGCACACTGAACGATTTGATTAGATATGCTTGGGATTTAGCAATCATCTTTTAGATGAAGGTATGATACCATGATGCAGCTTGTTGAACCAACCATTCTCGTTGGGAGCTTAATAAAAATAGTTCCAACTAGAAGAGTAATCAGCCTAATTGATTGAAAAAGAGTACTTTGCCCGCTCTAGTTCTATCTAAAGAAAAGAGGAGGTCCTGGGCTTTGCGAATGAGTTTAGATACAAGCCTTATTTTAGTATAAGAGTTCTCTTAGCAGAGAAGACAGGCCCAGACTCAGAAGTAAGATTTCCCGTCCTTGAGGAAGAAGCTTGGCACCAGTCTTTGTTGCACTTAAGTAAAAGGCTTCAAAATTCTCTCTTCTCTGAGTCAGAAGCAAGAGGAAATCGGGATAGGGTACATGCAAGGACTTTCTTGAATTGGAAGTTGAAGTCTTTGACTTCGCTATTCTATATAGATATAGAAGGGAAGTGAGCGACATAGTCAGCGAAAGAGTGATCCTCCAGAGTAGGAATAGGAAGCAGGGGGGCACAAAAACTGAACTTCTTGAAATTCGTATATTCTTCTTACCAAAACACCGCATCCGAAATCGACTGGCAAAGAGGCTTATTTTGAGTACTTAAAAAATTTCAACTAAAAAGAAAGTTTTCAACCCGCCTTAGGGGATCAACCCCAACCGAAAGAGATCGGCATCCTTCCTTCTTTTAGAATAGCGAAGTCCCATTGAAGAAGAGTTTTTCCTTTCTTTTTTCGTAAAGTAAGTCAGTCTTTGGTCACTTCTTTCCTTTGTTTGGCTTGAGTTCCATCTCATTTGTCAGGAGATGGAGTCATCTTGCTTAGTAAGGAGCGCAGTCCATAGAAAAATGGCCTGACTTTTGTTGTGCCCAACCGTGACTAAAGAGATCCCTTGTTGATATAGCTGAAAGTGGGTGGAATCAATCGTTTAGTATAGTTGATCACGGCTGTAGGATAGGAGCGATCTTTTCATCCAACTATTACATACATAAGAGAAGAAAGCTGTTAGCTTAGGGCAGAGGTATGCCCTAAGCCTACCCGAGTTCACAGATGTCGTTGTTTATCCCTTTCTTTATTCATGAAAATTGGGTGAGTCTTTAGTCTATCTGAGTATAAGATCGAAAAGAATGAATGCATTGATTGCATTTCAAGTGAGATGTCCAAGAGAAAAGGAACGAGGTTTTGAAGCGACGAGAACAAAAAATCGTGAATGAAAAAGCGTGACGAGTTTTTCTCCATTCGAGATGTTAGAAGGTGCAAAATCAATAGGTGCCGGAGCTGCTACAATTGCTTCAGCGGGAGCTGCTGTAGGTATTGGAAACGTATTCAGTTCATTAATTCATTCCGTGGCAAGAAATCCATCATTGGCAAAACAGTTATTCGGATATGCAATCCTGGGCTTTGCTCTAACCGAGGCTATTGCCTTGTTCGCATTAATGATGGCCTTTTTGATTCTATTTGTTTTCTAAGTTTATCCTTTTGAAAGGTGTAGTCCCTGAGGACGAGGCCCCCAGCAATGGGGGGAAAGAAGAGTGGGTACGCGGGCTTCTTTCACTTTCGTTTTGGAGAGAGCATTGTGGAGCAGCAAATAAGGGGAAGCGGCGGATTCCCCGGAAAAACGCCTTAAAATAGCGAAGGTTCTGGAGGAGCTTTCCACTTACCGTGATTCCTTGGTAAATGTAAATTCGGGGGGCGGCCTACGAATTGATTTGATTATCGCCGTGCACGATTGGGAATCAAATCAAAGGGACTAGCGGACGTACCATGAGACTTTCTCGTCGTTAGTTTGCTTGCTTTGGTTTGGCTTGTTTCCGGGGAGAGGTGAGCCGCTTACGCTTTAAGTGAGGAGACAGGAGCTCTCGAGCTTAGAGAAGTTCCCTAGGCCAGACAGAGGTCTAGGGGGAGTCCGGATAGAGGACTCTTTAAACCGGTGGGCCCGCATATGTAGGAAGGCTTAAGCGAACTGCGTAACAAAAGCGACTCCTTGTTGGTGTAAGATAGGTCTTGGTCCGATTCACCTATGTAAGTTATAACCTGACGTTCGTGTGGAGAATCTCTCTCGTGACTCAGGATTTCTTGATCTTAGAGTGACCCTACCCAACTAACTCTCTCTAAGTAAGAGCTCGCCCTGACTTAGTCTTCTCGATAGGAATGAGAGAAAAGGTCAGTCCTTCTCCTGTGAGAGACTCCGAAGTGGGCTGCTTTCAAGGGCTAGAATTTCCCCGACGTGAGATTGGCTTAGCTTGGTCTGTCTGTGTACCTAGAGTAAGTCTTCCCATAGAGCTTCAAAGATTCTGGTCTGGTTCGAGAAGCTAGCCTTCCTTATAAAGTCTGATTTTAGGGATCCTTTTTTTAGTAAAGTCCCCGTGGGATTCGATTTGCCAACTGATCCGTGGGTCAGGAACGGGAAAAGAAGAATAAGTAGGACAGGCTCGAGGTCAATTCTTTCTTTTAGGAGAGATCCCACCCCCTTCTTTAGCGCTTGTTCGTAATAAAAGACTTCCTTCTCGTTCTCGGTGAAGGAATCGGAGCTGCTATATAATCAGCATCTTACTCTTTAACGGCAAGCTCAGCAACGAGAAGTTTTCCTCTGCTGGAAAGCAGTCCTTCACGGATATGGGAGCTTACTCCGCTGTTGCTGGTTTAGTAAGCTAAGCATTTCCTTCCTTTATGATTTTGAAAAAGGAATGGATAGAGAGGAAGGCTCCAGGGTTTTTTTCTCTTGGTGTCAACATAGGAATGGGAGCTGTTTGAATGGATGCCTTTTTCCCTTGTTGAATCAGCCAAGTCAGTAGCCTTTCTTTTATGCGGGATTGCCTGTTGATGCAAGGAATAAGGGCGGGCTGGCTTGATGCCAAAAAGAAGCTGGTGGAGGAATAACGGCAGCTAAATCATCTGCTGCACAGTAGTACGTATAAGGCAAATGGGATTTATCTTTCCTAGGCTCAGGAGCGTAGTAAGAGGTCTTTGGTGCGTGAATGCTTTACTTAGAGCCTGAACTAGGGGCTGCAACCATTTCAACTGGATACCATCAAGAGGGCAAGAGAGGAGGAGCCGATAAAATTCGGAGTTCTTCCCCGCTGACGTCTAAGCTCTCAAGGACTCGGATTAGTCAACAGGAATTAAATATAAGAAAGCTGGTAGCTCGAGCGAGGAGCGGAGCTCGATCAAGTGGATAGGGAGATTCGCCACTTGAGTGAAAGCCCGGTCCAATCCGCCGAGGGTCTTGAGGCAAGACACAAAATCAAGACCTCAAGACGTTTCTGGACGGAGTCGACAGCCGCTTGGATCAAGCCCGAGAAATGGATTTGGCTCGTGACCAAGAACGGGCGCGACAGCTGGCGGAGCAAATGGCACCGTTTGCTCAAACGGAGGCCCGACTTGCTGTGCTGCTCGAAGGCGGGCCGTCGAAGAGGGGATGACTTTATTCCAGCGACAACTATGGGCCCAAAAGGAATTCCTGAAAGATGCTGGGGAAGGGTCGACTTCAGCTCCCGTAGATAAAGGAGCCAGAGATAGGAATTAGGTGTAGCTATATCACAAGCTCATGTTTCACAGATATTGACTTTTATTTTTCTTCCATTGCTAATGTAAGGAAATGAGACGACTCTTTCTTTTTCTATATAATAACAAGATCTGCCCCTCCACACCAATCAAGAGTTTTTCTCCATTCCTCTCGTATATCGTCGTAACGCCCTTTATACTAGGTTTTGAAAAAGACTTTTCATGTCATTCCCATTTAGGTCCGATTCGGATCCCTTCGTTGTTTTCTTTTCCTCCCGCACCTTTACCTCGAAATGAGAAAGAAGATGGTACACTCGAATTGTATAATTTAAGTGCTTATTGCTTGCCAAAGATCCTACTTCTACAATTGGTAGGTCACCGGGTTATTCAAATAAGTTGTGTTTTATGTGGTTTTCCCATGTTACAACTTCCGTACCAATTCGGTCGATCCGGAATGGATCGGTTAAACATTCTTTTAGGGACCCTGGTTTGTACTCTTATGTGTGGTATTCATTCTCGTTTGGCTCTTGGAATCACATCCAGCAGTGGTTGGAACAGCTCGCAAAATCCAACCACTTCACCTACTTCATTGCCCCCAACCGTTTCTCGTACCTCTATTGAAACAGAATGGTTTCATGTTCTTTCATCGATTGGTTATTCCTCTCCGTTCGTATCTCTTTTTCCAATTGCGGTGTCAATGAGTTTACAAGATTGAATGGCGCTGGCCAAGTTTTTTGACGAACTACAATTTCGGAACATATACTAGAGTTGGATCTAGAGAAACTAAAACAAAAAACCGAATCAAAACTAGAGATGCTTTGGAAACATTGGGCAATTTACTTTATACCTACTATTTCGTCTGGTTTTTGGTTCCTAGTCTAATTTTATTAGTTGCCATGATTGGGGCTATAGTACTGACTATGCATAGGACTACTCAGGTAAAAAGACAGGATGTTTTCCGACGAAATGCTATTGATTTTAGGAGGACTATAATGAGGAGGACGACAGACCCACTCACGATCGACTAAAAGGAAAGTCGCCCGGAGATATTGGTTCAAATCCAATTCGTGAGAAGAATCCAAGTGAGATACTAATAAAGTAAAGTATAAAGGGCTTTTGCAAGAATAGTCATAGGGCTCGTTCTTTCACTTTAAACTGACACAAATTTCCTATCCCGGCTCGGCTGCTTTCTCGTAAAATTAAATTAGGGCATAATCCAAAAGAAAAGCCGAAGCAAAGCATTCAAAAATATGGCTGGTAAAAAATACGACTTCGCCCACTGCAACGAATAGAACAATAAGACGAGAGGGGTATGCGACTAGACCTGCAAGCCTCTTTTTGTCTTGTTCTGAGGGAAAAGAGTTCATAATAGGCCAGCCAGGACTAGTGTGATCCTAACCGGTCTTCTTCTAACTTACACTTTTTTTTTTCCGGGATTGATGTCCGAGGAAGGCTTGGAAGAGTGAGGGTTTAGGCTTTCCAGGAAGAGATGAGACCAAATCCTTCTCACTTGAGAGATGCGAAGAAGGAACTGTTTTCAGGACAAAGACTCGATCGAAGGGCTCGGTTGTGAGGAAGTGAATAATTTAGGGAACGGTCCGACCTAAGCCACAGTTTGATCGACAAGCTCAGTTTACAATGAAAAAAATGCAATAAGAAGAAGGACGACAACGGAATGGGATTACGCATCTTCATAGGAACTCTTAAACTTCGATCGCAAATAGCCTATGTGCGCGGGACTGGTAGCGAGCTACCAGTGAGAAATAGCTGAGAAAGGAAGCATCATTGGCTAAACCCACGAGCCAGAGACGGAATTCCTCGAATGGAAAATCACCCATTTCTGTACCGGTTCCACCGACCTCTTTTCTACTACGGTAAACTTCACTCTAAGCTAATCCAGTTCTCTGCCTAAAGGTTCACTTGAACCTACCAAGCCCAGCACTTGCCCGCTTGACG